AAATTGACCTCTTTCTAGTAGCTATTTCTAAACAGAGTCAAAGATCTATGACCTATTCTATTTAGAAATTTATTTTTTTTGGAAATTCTCAATAATTTGGACCAGGTCTCATGTAAATTTCAAAATACCGCCTTTCTGTTTTGCAACAAAACACCCTTAAAAAAAAAGTTTACGTTGAAGGGGAAGGAAGAAAGCGAGTCGGTGTGCTAATTCCTCATACTCAAATTAGTCCTTCCCATGGATTACTGTCCCAACGAATAAGTAATTGTAGGAGTGAAATCTTGATATAATTCAAAAAGCAAGGAGTAAGTCCCAGTCCATAAAATACGAAAAAAATACGTAATTTTCAGATTGATAGCATTAAACAAAAGGATTCGCAAATAAAAGCGCTAATGCCACAACCAATCCATAAATTGTTAAAGCTTCCATAAAAGCCAGACTAAGCAATAAAGTACCTCGTATTTTTCCTTCCGCCTCAGGTTGTCTCGCGATACCTTCGACAGCTTGGCCCGCAGCAGTACCTTGACCAACTCCAGGTCCAATAGAAGCAAGCCCAACGGCCAACCCAGCAGCAATAACGGAAGCGGCAGAAATCAGTGGATTCATGGGAAGTTCCTCGCACCAAAATAAAGAAATGGTTAATGATACAATCATCCAATGAATTAGGACTTAATTATTCCATCGCTAAGATTTACCCAACTAAAGTAACTAAGAACTCGGAATTGAAATACTAATCTTATTAAATCATCAAAACTACTTCGATATATCTTTTTTAGTTCCTATCCACGTTTGTGAATCTATATATATATTATATACGACTTTTTTCCATTTCGTTTTTTCTTTGAATTCTTCGTTCTTTTTCTTTATTTCATCTCTTTATTCATTCAATTCACAGTCAAGGATGAAAGGGAAGAACTTCTAACGGAATCCCTATCTAAATTCACAATAGTAGGGCAGATTAGATATATCTTTAGTTCCTATATAACTATTATATAGTTAATATTACATATACATGTGTTTCTTTCATAACGTAAACCAACTATTCCTATTTAAATCTTAGATTCAATCGTATTCTATAATTTTTATTCAAATTTTTTCTCCCAATATTGGAATTGAATAAACAAAAGAGTCTTTTACAATATAAAGAGAATATTTCTTGGAGGGAAGCATAAAAAAAAAAAAGGACCGAACAGGAATTTTAGGAAAAAGATCTTTTAGATCTCTTTCCTAAAATTCCCTAATATCATAATCTTTTTTGCGATTACTCTAGATCGTATCTACTGTATTTGTATATTTATGTTCCCTAAGTAGATTATCCCATACATTGCCTTGGGCTAATACTATTTCAAAAACTAATCAATGATGACCCTCCATAGATTCGCCTATATAAGCCGCAGCTAGAGTTGCAAAAATAAGAGCTTGAATGCCGCTTGTAAATAATCCAAGGAACATAACAGGTATAGGAACCACTAAAGGGACTAAAGAAACAAGAACAACAACTACTAATTCATCGGCTAATATATTTCCGAAAAGTCGAAAACTAAGTGATAAGGGTTTTGTGAAATCTTCTAATATGTTAATGGGTAAAAGAATTGGAGTTGGTTGAATGTATTTACTGAAATACCCTAACCCTTTTTTGGTAAAACCCGCATAGAAATATGCTACTGATGTGAGTAAAGCTAAAGCAACGGTAGTATTTATATCATTCGTGGGTGCGGCTAACTCCCCATGAGGTAACTGTATTATTTTCCAAGGTAAAAGAGCACCTGACCAGTTAGAAACAAAAATAAATAGAAACATAGTTCCAATAAAGGGAACCCATGGACCGTATTCTTCTCCAATCTGAGTTTTGCTCACATCTCGAATGAATTCAAGGACATATTCGAAGAAATTTTGGCCGTCAGTTGGAATGGTTTGTGGATTCCGAACTGCTATAACGGCGGAACCTAATAAGATAGCAATTACAACCCAAGAAGTAATAAGTACTTGGGCATGGACTTGGAATCCCCCTATTTGCCAATAGAAATGTTGGCCTACTTCTACACCAGATATGTCGTATAACCCCTTTACTTTTAATGTGTTGATGGAACATGATATAAGATTCATATTGCTCTCTGACAGAAATAAGAACTAAAAATTATTTTGATTGAACCATCTCTCTTTTTTTACTTGCCTACTTGAATTCGATACTTTGGTTTTTGATACCAACTAAATGAATTTCATAAATCTAGGGAGTCCCCCCCCCCCCCCAAAAAAAAAAAATAAATCATAATCAGAATTTATTTATCTTATTATTAATCAAGGCTTTTGTATATAGCTAGAACGACCCTCACAAATTGCAAATACTAATTTGTTAAGAATTAATCGAATTGAAGCTATAGCGTCATCATTTGCTGGAATCGAAATATCCGCGAGATCGGGATCACAATTTGTATCGATTAAAGAAATTATTGGAATTCCCAAAGTGATACATTCTCGAAGAGCCGTATATTCTTCTTGCTGATCGATAATGATTACAATATCAGGCAACCCCGTCATATATTTAATCCCGCCGAGATATGTTTGCAAGTGAGATAATTGTCTCTTCAACACAGCTGCATCTCTTTTGGTAAGACGGTTGAGTCTCCCTGTCTTTTGTTCCGTTCTCAAGTCCCTAAACTTATGAAGTCTCGTTTCTGTAGTGTACCAATTTGTTAACATACCACCAAGCCATTTTTTATTAACATAATGACACCGAGCCCTTATTGCAGCTCGCGCCACCGAATCAGCTGCTTTATTTTTTGTCCCAACAATTAAGAATTGTTTTCCCCTACTTGCTGCATCAAAGACTAAATCACAAGCTTCTGATAAAAAACGAGCAGTTCTAGTCAGATTTGTAATATGAATACCTTTACGCTTTGCAGAGATATAAGTTGCCATTCTAGGATTCCATTTCCTAGTACCATGACCAAAATGAACTCCTGCTTCCATCATCTCTTCCAAATTGATGTTCCAATATCTTTTTGTCATTTCTCCTCACACTTCCTCTTTTTTTTAAGAGAGACGAGGTACCCTAAAATAAAAAATTGTTCCGATGGAACCTTCTCTTCTACCGGAGATTCACCGTTTATACACGATGCAAGCCATTACTTTCTATTCGTTATTATTTTTATTACTGTTAACAAATCAAATAACTACAACAAATAGTTAAGTTAAAAATAGGAATCTGTTCTTAGGAATAATTAAATCCTATAAAAGATCGTTCAGATGTATTATGTAAATTCTTCGAAATGAAAGAGTCAAAAAATTCTCTGTGGTGCAAGAAAATTTCTCTTGTTTCCCTCTTGATTAAATATAATTTTTTTTAAAATGGTATGTTGCTTTGAACAGTGCACTAATCCCTTGAATCCGGTACCTGCAGGGACCATCCCCCCTAGAACAACGTTCTCTTTCAGGCCTTTCAACCAATCGATGCGGCCCCGGAGAGCGGCTTTTGCTAAAACTCGAGCAGTTTCTTGAAAACTTGCTTCAGATATAAAACTTTGAGTATTCAGGGATGCTCTCGTTATTCCTAATAAGATGGCTCGATAACAGATCGCTTCGTCTAAAGCACGCCCGGTTCGTTCTGCTCGTAACAATCCAATAAGTTCTCCAGGTAAAAAAACATTAGACATTCCCTCTTCTGAAACCAAAACTTTGGATGTTATTTGACGTACAATAATTTCTATATGCCTATTATGGATTCGCACCCCCTGCGATCGATAAACCCTTTGGATCTTATTAACTAAAGAGATACGACTTTGGACTATAGTTAACTCAGCACCAATTAAGAATCCCCAAGGAATTCCAAGAATTCTTGTTATACGCTTGTTCCAACCCTCAACTCTCTTTTCTAGGTTCATCGATATTGAATCAATCGAACGTACTTCTAACACCTGTTCCACTTTTGGAAGACCTTGTGTTATATCACCCGATCTCGATTTTTCATATATAAATGTAACTAACGTATCTCCTTCGTAAAGGATTTCTCCATAATGCCCATGAACAGTTGCTCCCGGAGTAGCCAAATAAGGCTTAGCTGATCTTATTACTACAGAGTCAACTTGAACAATTAAAACTTGACCCGATTTTAGGTGTAGTCCATTTTTTGCTATACACAAATTTTCACAAAAAAATTGTCCAAGACTTATTATTGTGGACATTTCTTCACAATAATTATGATGATAATTTTGATGAAGAAAATACCAATTGAAATCGAAAGGATTCAAAAGTATGTTACTGCATGGATGGGGATTATAAATTCCCCCGTTTTCATCCATTAGATAATATTTAATTACTTGAAAAATCTCTTTTAAATTGGCAAGGTGCAAATATTTAGTTACCGAGATCTTATTATGAGTTATTAAACGGTAAAATGCATTCAAATTCAGAATTTGAATGGCTGTTCCTAAAGAGCCCAACGGATTTTTAATTGGATCCTTTTTAATTGATTCTTTTATCACATTGTGATATTTTATATGATTGAATGGACCAATTCGAAAACAATTAGATGATGACAAAATTCTCAAAGATTGGCATTCCTGATTTCTATTCAACAACGTACGAATAGTTCCGTGGTTTTGGCTAAGTGATTGCTGAACCCGTGACTTGGAATAAAACGGATTGATGCGATCTGACCCATTATCAGAGACAAATCCTGAACCCGACGGATCATTCCTTTTTCTGATATACGAAATAGGGGATTTGACTAAGTGGATTCTTAGGAAATCTCGAATCAAAGCATTTGTACTTACTTCAACAAAGAAAGCACGGACCTCTTCGACGGAAGAACTTTTGTTGTCTTGGTCCCAACTCAAGACTAAACAAGTTCGAACCAATTGAATATTTGTGTCAAAAATTCCCCTAGTCGGTTTGCCATTTCCATAAAGGATATAATTGACAACTCGAAGTTGCATATTATCCTTTTCCCGAAAGAGATCTTGTGGGAAGAGTCTTGCTAAATTTATACCGCCCGCTATCTC